AAGGAAGAATACCCCCATATATATATATATCGGAAGTTTTCTTTTCGTACGGCTCGCGAACAAAGAATTTGATTCGAAGTTTTTTTTTATGTCTCTCTATATAATTAAACTATAGAAAGTATACAATTCTAATAAATAAACAAAGAGTCCATAACATAACATCATTAAATCAATTAGACTAGGATTGAAGTCTTTTTTCTTTTCTTCATTCCTGAAAATGAAAAAGAAACCAGCAGTAACCAGTCGTACTCATAACTCAAATTAGATAACTCTTAAATAGCCCTAATTAGACAATTAGATTAGACAATTTCTTTTATTGAGTGGTCTTTACACTTTTTTTTTTGTTTTTTCTCTCGAATCTAATTGATTTTAATTCATAAGTCTGACCCAGTTAGGGACGTTTCCTTGTTCTGGGACCCTTTCTCTTTGTTTTAAACCATTGGATTTAGACATTACTTCGGTGCTTTTTAATCCTTTCAAAAATGATAGCAACATATCTTTTTTTGTTTTGATAGAAGGAAATCAAAAAATACTACAGCTGATCAAAAAGGGGTTTAATTCATTCTAACATAATTCATTTTAACAAATATTACTTTAGTTCAATTGTAGTTTAATACCTTCCTTTAATGATTAACTACTACCAGTTCCTCCGGAATACTTGGACAGAAACCAAAAGGTCGATTCATATGGTCTGGCTAGGGCTAAAGTCAAACGAATCCCGATTAAGTTGCTCCTATTTTTGGTAGGCTAAAAAAGCCTAAACCATAAAAGTCAAAAAAAGTAAAATACCCCGTAATAGTAATAAAGGGGATAAAGGATATGCTCTGGGACGGAAGGATTCGAACCTCCGAGTAGCGGGACCAAAACCCGTTGCCTTACCGCTTGGCCACGCCCCATTTAGATTTCTATTCAACACGAATAATCAATAATATTACTATTTATTTTATGTCAACTCCAAGATAAATAGCTATAGAGTAGATTAAATTGTAGATTTAATTGTTATTAAGATTTTAATACTTATAAATATAGAATGTAACTTAATTTATTGATCATTAGGTAGAATTCAATTAAGATATTGTATGAAAAGTATGATTTCTTCGATTCTCTTTTGAGAATTAAAGGACTTTTGATTGGGTGATTGGGGGGATTCAAAAGAAAAGAGGAACTCTTTGTCTCCTTTCATTTTACCTTTTACCTATATTTTATTTATATTCTATAAATAACTCAATCAAAATGGAATTATCTCACAGAACAAAACGTCTGCTATGCTTAATATTTGTAGTTTGATAGGGATCTGTCATTATGCCTTTTTTTCATATTCAAGCAACTTTTTCTTCGGAAAATTGCCCGAAGCCTATGCTTTTTTGAATCCAATCGTAGATGTTATGCCCGTCATACCTGTGCTATTTTTTCTCTTAGCTTTTGTTTGGCAAGCTGCTGTAAGTTTTCGATAAGATTTTTAATTTGAAATTTTAAAATCGCTTAGAAAATTACTGCTTTCCTTTATTTTAGTTGATAAAAAATAATAACAATTGGTAGGATCGTATATGTTTTAGAGTACGAACTCCCCAATTCAACTTGTTGGTTAGTCGGAATAAAACCGACCCCCCCCGGTTTCTTTTTTAATTTTTGAACCCTTCTCGAGTGAAAGCCCCGTATTATTCTTATTTTATTTTAGTATTCTTTTTCTATTAAATTAATTAGGATCCCCACAATAACGAATTTCGGACATAAAAAAAATTTTTATTTTGGTTAATGGAAAACTCTTATTCAAAATGAATTTCTGAAAATCTTTTTCTATTTCTATTTTTTTTCAAAAAAAAATTATCTTGGAGATTTTAGAATGCTTACTCTCAAACTCTTCGTTTACACAGTAGTGATATTTTTTGTTTCTCTCTTCATCTTTGGATTCCTATCTAACGATCCCGGACGTAATCCTGGGCGTGAAGAATAAAAAGTATGTTTCTTTTAGATTTTTTGAGGATTTTTTATGTTTAACTAAGAATAAAAAGTATTTGGACAATTCAAAAAAATCAAGTTATCAACGGAAGAGGAAAGAGAGGGATTCGAACCCTCGGTACGAATAACTCGTACAACGGATTAGCAATCCGTCGCTTTAGTCCACTCAGCCATCTCTCCCAATTGAAGACGCTGCTAAATTACACATAAAGTAAGGAATCTTTCTTTCTCTATTATATAGATATGTACACTTTTTAGCAGCAATTTTATTTCATTATTCATTAAATGAAATAAAAAAGGGGCTGTAAAGTGCCAACAAAAAATGAAATAAAAAAGGGGCTGTAAAGTGCCAACAAAACAATACAAAAAAGTCAAAAAAAGACTTTTCTTTTTTTTTTTTGTTTTGATCTTGTTCAAAAAACCGTCTCTTTTTTTTTATTACCACGGCCCGGCCTGTTCAGCCCCTAACCGGGCCTTTATTTTTTGTTCAAAGAAAACTAATTTTAAATAGATTCTAGATAAATAAGAATGATTTATCTAA